GAACCAGGGACTCAACTAACATTAAGAACTTTTCATACCGGTGGAGTATTCACAGGTGATACTGCCGAACATGTACGAGCTCCATCTAATGGAAAAATAAAATTCAATGAGGATTTGGTTTATCCCACACGTACCCGTCATGGGCATCCTGCTTTTCTATGTTCTATAGACTTGTATGTAACTATTGAGACTCGGGATATTATCCATAATGTGAATATTCCACCAAAAAGTTTGATTTTTGTTCAAAATGATCAATATGTAGAATCAGAACAAGTGATTGCTGAGATTCGTGCCGGAACGTCTGCTTTTCGTTTTAAAGAGAAGGTACGAAAACATATTTATTCTGAATCAGAGGGAGAAATGCACTGGAGTACCGATGTCCACCATGCATCTGAATATATACATGGTAATGTTCATCTATTACCAAAAACAAGTCATTTATGGATATTAGCAGGAGGTCCGCGCGGATCCAGTATAGTGTCTTTTTCACTCCACAAAGATCAAGATCAAATGAATGTTCATTCTTTTTCTTTCGAAGAAAGATATATCTTTGACCTCTCAATGACTAATCATCGAGTAAGACATAAATTGTTGGATACTTCTGGTAAAAAAGATAGGGAAATTCTTGACTATTCAAGACCTGATCGAATCATATCCAATGGTCATTGGAATTTCATATATCCTTCTATTCTCCAAGAAAATTCTGATTTCTTGGCGAAAAAACGAAGAAATAGATTCATTATCCCATTACAATATGATCAAGAACGAGATAAAGAACTAATGCCCTGTTTTGGTATTTCGATTGAAATACCCATAAATGGTATTTTACGTAGAAATAGTATTCTTGCTTATTTTGATGATCCACGATACAGAAGAAATAGTTCAGGAATTACTAAATATGGGACCATAGAGGTAGATTCAATCATAAAAAAAGAGGATTTGATTGAGTATCGAGGAGCAAAAGAATTTAGTCCGAAATACCAGAAAGTAGATCGGTTTTTTTTCATTCTCGAAGAAGTGCATATCTTACCCGGATCTTCGTTCATAATGGTCCGGAACAATAGTATCATTGGAGTAGATACACAACTCGCTTTAAATACAAGAAGCCGGGTAGGCGGATTAGTCCGAGTGGAGAGAAAAAAAAAAAGTATTGAACTGAAAATCTTTTCTGGAGATATTCATTTTCCTGGAGAAACAGATAAGATATCCAGGCACAGCGGCATTTTGATACCACCAGAGACGGAAAAAAAAAATTCTAAGAAATCAAAAAAATTGAAAAATTGGATCTATGTCCAACGGATCACACCCACCAAGAAAAAGTATTTTGTTTCGGTTCGGTCCGTAGTCACATATGAAATAGCTGATGGGATAAATTTAGCAACACTTTTCCCTCGGGATCTCTTGCAGGAAAAGGATAATGTCCAACTTAGAGTTGTCAATTATATCCTTTATGGAAATGGCAAGTCAATTCGAGGAATTTATCACACAAGTATTCAATTAGTTCGGACTTGCTTAGTATTGAATTGGGACCAAGAAAAAAATGGTTCTATAGAAGAGGTTCATGCTTCCTTTGTTGAGGTAAGGACAAATGATCTGATTCGCGATTTCATAAGAATTGAGTTAGTCAAGTCCACTATTTCGTATACCGGAAAAAGGTATGATAGGGCAAGTTCCGTATTGATTTCCGATAATGGATTAGATCGCACCAATATCAATCCTTTTTATTCCAAGGCGAAGATTCAATCACTTACCCAACATCAAGGAACTATTGGTATTGGTACGTTGTTGAATCGAAATAAGGAATGCCAATCTTTGATAATTTTGTCATCATCCAATTGTTCTCGAATTGGTCCATTCAATGGCTCGAAATATAACAATGTGACAAAAGAATCAGATCCCATAATCCAAATTAGGGATTTGCTGGGTCCCTTAGGGACTATTGTCCCTAAAATAGCGAATTTTTTTTCATCTTACTATTTAATAACTCATAATCATATCTTGTTAAAGAAATATTTGCTACTTGACAATTTTAAACAGACTTTCAAAGTACTTAAATACTGTTTAATAGATGAAAATAGGAGGATTTATAATCCCGATCCATGCGGTAACATAATTTTGAATCCATTCCATTTGAATTGGTGCTTTCTCCATCACGATTATTGTGAAGAGACATCTACAATAATTAGCCTTGGACAATTTATTTGTGAAAATGTATGTCTATTCAAATACGAATCACACGTAAAAAAATCTGGTCAAATTTTAATTGTTCATGTTGACTCCTTAGTTATAAGATCAGCTAAACCCTATTTGGCCACTCCAGGAGCAACTGTTCATAGCCATTATGGAGAAATCCTTTACGAAGGAGATACATTAGTTACATTTATATATGAAAAATCGAGATCTGGTGACATAACGCAAGGTCTTCCAAAAGTGGAACAAATCTTAGAAGTGCGTTCGATTGATTCAATATCGATGAACCTAGAAAGGAGAGTTGAAGGTTGGAACGAACGTATACAAAGAATTCTTGGAATCCCCTGGGGATTCTTGATTGGAGCTGAGCTAACCATAGCCCAAAGTCGTATCTCTTTGGTTAATAAGATCCAAAAGGTTTATCGATCCCAGGGGGTACAGATCCATAATAGACATATAGAAATTATTGTACGTCAAGTAACATCAAAAGTGTTGGTTTCAGAAGATGGAATGTCTAATGTTTTTTTACCTGGAGAATTAATCGGCTTTTTGCGAGCGGAACGAGCAGGGCGTGCTTTAGACGAAGCGATCTGTTATCGGGCAATCTTATTGGGAATAACGAGGGCATCTCTAAATACTCAAAGTTTCATATCCGAAGCAAGTTTTCAAGAAACCGCTCGAGTTTTAGCAAAAGCTGCTCTACGAGGTCGTATTGATTGGTTGAAAGGCCTGAAAGAGAACGTTGTTCTGGGGGGGATTATACCTGTTGGTACCGGATTCCAAAAATTAGTACATCCTTCAAGGCAAGACAAGAACATTCATTTGGAAATCAAAAAAAAGAATCTATTCGAGTTGGAAATAAGAGATATTTTGTTACACCATAGAGAATTATTTTGTTCTTACGTCCAAAACAATTTCCATGAGACAAATTTCCATGAGACATCAGAACAATCATTTACGCGATTTAATGATTCCTAAGAGCAGATTCTTTCCTTTCACTTTAACTATCTTTCAATTATCTGGTCCGATTATTGATTTGGTAAAAAATAAAATAAGTAATTAAATTGGTAATAAATAAAATAAGTAATTAAAAGAAATTAATGGTTTGGGTCGTGTATCAACGGTCAATCCCCCGTAGAAGGTTCCATCGGAACAATTATTTATTTCAGGGTACCTCGTCTCTTTGTTAAAAAAAAGGAAGTCTGGGGAAAAATGACAAGAAGATATTGGAACATCAATTTGGAAGAGATGATGGAAGCAGGAGTTCATTTTGGTCATGGTACTAAGAAATGGAATCCTAGAATGGCCCCTTACATCTCTGCAAAGCGTAAAGGTATTCATATTACAAATCTCACTAGAACTGCTCGTTTTTTATCAGAAACCTGTGATTTAGTTTTTGATGCAGCAAGTAGGGGAAAAAACTTCTTAATCGTTGGTACAAAAAATAAAGCAGCGGATTCAGTAGCATCAGCTGCAATAAGGGCTCGGTGTCATTATGTTAATAAAAAATGGCTTGGTGGTATGTTAACGAATTGGTCCACTACGGAAACGAGACTTCACAAGTTCAGGGACTTAAGAGCAGAACAAAAGATGGGGAAACTCAACTGTCTCTCCAAAAGAGATGCAGCAATGTTGAAGAGAAAATTATCTACCTTGCAAACATATCTCGGTGGGATCAAATATATGACGGGGTTGCCTGATATTGTGATCATCGTTGATCAGCAAGAAGAATATACGGCTCTTCGAGAATGTGTCATTTTGGGGATTCCGACAATTTGTTTAATCGATACAAATTGTGACCCAGATCTCGCAGATATTTCGATTCCAGCAAACGATGACGCTATAGCTTCAATCCGATTGATTCTTAACAAATTAGTATCTGCAATTTGTGAGGGTCGTTCTAGCTATATAAGAAATCGTTGATTATCATTAAGAATAATATTAAGAATAATAAGATTAGTTAATTATTTGGCAACTCCATAGATTTATTGGATCGGTTACTATTTTTGAATTTTTAAAAAGAGATAAAAAAAGTACTGGGGATATTGATATTATGTTATGATGTTATGTAATTTCTTGGTATCGTAAATAAAATATACGATTAATGATTCAAGTTAGTGAGTTGATAAATAGATGGTTGAATCAAAATAATTCCTTTTTTGAAGTTCAATTTCTGTCAGAGGACAATATGAATGTTATACCATGTTCCATTAAAACACTCAAAGGGTTATACGATATATCGGGTGTAGAAGTAGGCCAACATTTCTATTGGCAAATAGGAGGTTTACAAATCCATGCCCAAGTACTTATCACTTCTTGGGTCGTAATTGCTATCTTATTAGGTTCAGTCATCATAGCTGTTCGGAATCCACAAACCATTCCGACCGACGGTCAGAATTTCTTCGAATATGTCCTTGAATTTATTCGAGATTTGAGCAAAACTCAGATTGGAGAAGAATATGGTCCTTGGGTTCCCTTTATTGGAACTATGTTCTTATTTATTTTTGTTTCTAACTGGTCAGGTGCTCTTTTACCTTGGAAAATCATACAATTACCTCATGGGGAGTTAGCTGCGCCTACGAATGATATAAATACTACTGTTGCTTTAGCTTTACCCACGTCAGCGGCATATTTTTATGCGGGTCTTAGCAAAAAAGGATTGGGTTATTTCGGGAAATACATTCAACCAACCCCAATACTTTTACCAATTAACATCCTAGAAGATTTCACAAAACCTTTATCTCTTAGTTTTCGACTTTTCGGGAATATATTGGCTGATGAATTAGTAGTTGTTGTTCTTGTTTCTTTAGTCCCTTCAGTAGTTCCTATACCTGTTATGCTTCTTGGATTATTTACAAGTGGTATTCAAGCTCTTATTTTTGCAACGTTAGCCGCGGCTTATATAGGTGAATCCATGGAGGGTCATCATTGACTAGTTTTCGAAATAGTCTTTTTTAAGCTTATCCCAATTCATGCATGATTCAAGATAATCCACTTGGTTGGGGAACATAATAGATACAAATACAAATATGTATGAATATACGACCTAGAGTCGTAGGAAAAAAGATAGACGATATTGCGGAATTGTAAAAAAAAAAAGATGGGTTGGGGGGGTCACACTAGATGTATGTAATCTCTATAAGTCCAGCCCCTGTGTCTGTTTCGAGGAATGATTCTAGAATCCGATTCAATGTAGAATGTGGGTGGTTTACGTTATGGAAGAAACAAATGTATATGTGATATTAGATATTTACTAGTTATATAGGACTATTCCTAATATATATATATATTATTATATACACTATATATATATATATATATTATTGATTGATTTGATTGCGGTTCACTGCATTTATATAGTTCCAATATAAGTCCTTCTGTTTCGTCTGTGATTGTGGATTGAATGAAATGCAAAAAAGAGATGAACTCAAGGATAGTATCTAGAAGAAAAAAGAAAGGAAAGAAGAATTGAATGAAAGAATGGTTCGAAACAAAGAAATGCAATAACTAGAACCGTATACATATGTATTTACAAAAACTCCATTATGGGTAGAAACGCAAAATGAGATATCGAAATAGTTCTGACGATTCAGTAATATTATCATTTCAATTCGGAGTTTTTAGTTATTTCGACCCGATAGATCTTAATCAGATAGATCTTAATGATAAAATCTTAATGAAAAAAAAAATGATAAAAAAAATGAAGTAAAAATTCATTGGTTGATTGTATCATTAACCATTTTTTTTTGGTGCGAGGAACTTACCATGAATCCACTGATTTCTGCCGCTTCCGTTATTGCTGCTGGATTGGCCGTAGGGCTTGCTTCTATTGGACCTGGAGTTGGTCAAGGTACTGCTGCAGGTCAAGCTGTAGAAGGTATTGCGAGACAACCAGAAGCAGAGGGTAAAATACGAGGTACTTTATTGCTTAGTCTAGCTTTTATGGAAGCTTTAACAATTTATGGACTGGTCGTGGCGTTAGCGCTTTTGTTTGCGAATCCTTTTGTTTAATCCTAGAAATGTAAAAAAGTGCCTTACATACTATACTTTTTTTCTTATTTTTTTAATTTAACTCGCTATACTTTTTTCTTATTTTATTAACTCAGAATTGCTGTTTGCTTCTTCTAATTATATCAACGCTTTACTCCTACAATTATTTATTTGTTGAGACAATACCCCAGGAAAGGAAGGACTGTTTTGAGGATGAGTAATTACTGGATCCGCTCGTTTTCTTCCTTCGCGTACTTAGTTTAGTACAATGGAAACCTTTTTTTTACTTTTTTTAGGAATCGTTTCAACAAACGAGATATTTCACAATTGACATGAGACCCAAGACTTAACCTAATAAGTATTTTATTGGATTGGAAACTTCAAGTAAGAAATTTCAAAATTATCAAATTAAATTGCTAGATTTAATCTACTCCCATTAAAAATAAAAAAAAAATGGAAATAAAATTTATATAAAAAAAAGAAATCGATCAAAAAAGGGACGACGAAGTGATACAAAAAGAACTCTGTTCTTTGTTAGTCCTATCTATAAGAGGAGAGCATATGAAAAATGTAACCGATTCTTTCCTTTCCTTGGGTCACTGGCCATCCGCCGGGAGTTTCGGGTTTAATACCGATATTTTAGCAACAAATCCAATAAATCTAAGTGTAGTGCTTGGTGTATTGATTTTTTTTGGAAAGGGAGTGTGTGCGAGTTGTGTATTTCAAAAATAGGTTGGATCCATCCGACTGCACTTTATTTATGGTATTTTATTCATTTTATAGGATAAATAGGAAAAAAAGTGAACGATCTCAACGAATTATTTCTGAATAAATTAAGAAATCATATGTAAGAACCATAGCATTTCGTGACTTATTGGTAAATTTGATTCTCTATCAACCAATAATGTGAGACCATTAACATGGTTAAAGCTAAACTGTTTGAAGTCCAGGCAAAACATGGTACTCTTTCTACCGGTACTAACGTACCGAAATGGTTTAAAAATGAATAGTTGGTAATTTATCTGATATAGAACACTCATATCGATAAAATGATTTGAACCATTTATTCAAAAAATGGGCATCTTGCTCTTTTTTTTTCCAATGCTGAATCGACGACCTACGTAAAAAAAAAAAAATAGGAATTTTTGGATTTGAAGAAAAAAAGGAAATAAAAAAAAATATAGAAATAAAATAAATTGTAAATTTTAATTTTAAATTAAATAAAGAACAAATACAAATAAAGAAAGAACTTTGCTGACAATTATAGATTTTTGTCTGGTCGGAAGAGTCCTTCTAATATTCTGGTCTTATATCAGTTTC